AGAGGAAATGAATGCATTTCCTACTATAAGTAAGTAGAATAGATAGAACATGATCTGGATCATACCACATTACTTATTCTACTGGATTTTACGGAGCCTGTTCATGCCCAACATAATTCGGGTCTGATCATAGAAAAGATTCTCCTCAAGCGAACCAGCCTATCCTCTGTAGGGAGACTTACGCGGTGGTTGGAACAGAGACACATTTGGTTGTGAATTCCAATGCGACAGATAAAATCATATATCTGCATGGCCCCATCAATAGTTCAAGTCACACACTCCCATAATCCATCTTCTCTTCGGAGAATCCACTTCAACTATTCGTATCAAATAAAGAATACAAGACTTCGGAGTTAGTTGAAGGGAAATATCCAAATAACATGTCTTATTCTTTTCAATAATCCATATTTGTAGCAATGAAATACTATTGCTCCTCCCCGAAATGATATATGATCGATTACAAATATCTATGATCTGTCTTCTCTATAAAGGACCTGAAATACCTTGCTTACGTATCATTGGAAAGTGCATTAACATAAATACGGCAGTAAGAAGAGGTAATACAAAAGTGTGTAAACTATAAAAACGAGTCAAAGTGGATTGACCGACACTAGCACTTCCACGTAATAACTCTACCAAAGGCGATCCTATTACAGGAATAGCTTCAGGTACGCCTGTCACGATTTTTACTGCCCAATAACCAATTTGGTCCCGAGGTAAGGAATAACCAGTTACACCAAAAGATGCAGTCAATACAGCCAAAATCACGCCTGTAACCCAAGTCAATTCGCGAGGTTTTTTAAATCCACCTGTGAGATACACACGAAATACGTGTAGGATCATCATTAGCACCATCATACTTGCTGACCATCGATGAACTGATCGGATTAACCAACCAAAGTTGGCTTCAGTCATTATGTATTGAACAGAGGCAAAAGCCTCTGTAACGGTCGGACGATAGTAAAAAGTCATAGCAAAACCGGTAGCTACTTGTACTAAAAAACAAGTAAGTGTGATCCCTCCTAGACAATAAAATATGTTGACATGAGGAGGAACATATTTACTAGTTATATCATCTGCAATCGCCTGAATCTCGAGACGCTCCTCGAACCAATCATATACTTTATTGAGATAGGTAAACCAAAGAGACTCCCCCTCTGAGAACCGTATATGAGAATTTCATCTCGTACGGCTCAAGCAAAAACACCCAAATAGTGGTTGCAACGGATATGGAATAGAAAGTTTGAAACTTCTTAGCCACTTGATTCAATCGTCCCTGAAGATACGAAGCGAAGGAACCAAAATCCGGAATCTCTTCTTTGTGATGATAATGCCAAAATATCAAGTTGGCTCATTCGTCTTTATGTTGATCGTTATAGGCCTCTTGAATCTTCTCTTCCCCTATTTATTTTATTTTGGATTTGTTGTTTTTGTTTGTGCGTAATACGGATTTACTATATGTTTTGTTTACTATTGATAGGAATTCTCTTGTGGAGACCCTATGAATCGATTGAAACCTCAGATTCATACTAGAACCACGATGATTCAATAAAGCGCCCAAGCTAAGCCCAAAGGTTCTCTGAGTAAGAACCATTTGATCATCACTTATTCAATGAATGGATGGAATCACTAAAAATCCATAGAAACATTGGTCCTTCGGTCAAAATAAGCATAATTCTGAAGGAAGAAAAATCGTTCGATTTATGACTCGTTGTTTGAAAATTTGTTGGAGTCCGGTTGCGAGGTCTGAATAGTAGGTATGAATCATAGTTCAAATATTTCTTGATCTATTCCATATATTCCGTGCTCCGGATACTAGAATGAATATCCGACGAGGTAGAACCATCTCTATCGAGATGACAGACCTATTCTCTGTACTATCAATAGGATCAATTATAACAAGTCACACACTCATATTCCGGAAATACCGAAACAACGGAATTCCACGGTCGAACTACCAGAATGGCCTAGAAATCCGAGTCCTAAGTGATTCATTTTGGATTGAAAAGCTAGGACTTCATGGTTCTTATGGGACCTAACTCATTGAAATTCCATCCAGTAAAACGGAAGAATTATAAATCTCCAAAATAATAGATAGGAATATCGCAAATAGAGCCATTGCGACACCCATGAAGGGGGTAGTTCCCCATCCAGGAGCCACTTTACCATATTCCGAATTCAATGGTTTCAATAAATCCCCTGTAATAGTTCGTCTTGGCCCAGATCTAGAACTACCCTCAACGGTTTGTGTAGCCATAAATCCTATTGCATTGGTTGAGATCTGTTGACTTTGTATACTATTTCGTTGTAAATAAACGATCTTATCGTAGCGTAGATCGATCGTGGTCTTGAAATTATCTAATAATGGAAACAGCAACCCTAGTCGCCATCTCCATATCTGGTTCACTTGTAAGCTTTACTGGGTACGCCTTATATACCGCTTTTGGGCAACCCTCTCAACAACTAAGAGATCCATTCGAGGAACACGGGGACTAGTTGAAATAATGAACCTCCCATATTGGGGGGCTCATTACTTCAATTGAGATAATGAAAAATCATTTCATCTTTTTAGTCGGAACCTTAGGCGGTTCTCGAAAAAAGATAGCGAAAAAAATGATCCCTAAAGTCGAGACTAACAGGAATGTATAAACCAATGCTTCCATAGATTCGATCGTGGTTTACAATTATAGCTTCCACACCTATTCATTTGGGATCATTTCCCAGATAAAGAAAGGGCAAGAGTCAAAGAAAAGGCGATGATGAAAATCAAGATTTCTCCAATCCCTTATGTCAAATCAAAAAAAAAAATCAAATAGAGGCGAAAGATACCAGAGCAATGTTGTATCAGACTACTTGTCTCTTTGTAGTTGGATCTCCAAGTTTTTGGAATGCCCCAAATTCCACTTGAGCATCCAAATCTGGGTCAATACCAGCAAAAACATCTCTGAACAAGGTTCTAGCGCCATGCCAAATGTGTCCGAAAAAGAAGAGCAAAGCAAACGTAGCATGTCCAAAAGTGAACCAACCTCTTGGACTGCTACGAAAAACACCATCGGATTTCAAAGTAGCACGATCTAATTCAAAAATTTCACCCAATTGGGCACGTCTAGCATATTTTTTCACAGTAGCGGGATCACTATAACTGACTCCATTGAGTTCGCCACCATAGAACTCAACAGTTACACCTACCTGTTCGACACTATACTTTGATTCCGCCCTTCTAAAAGGAACATCGGCTCTCACAATTCCGTCTCCGTCTACCAAAACTACTGGAAATGTTTCAAAAAAAGTAGGCATACGACGTACAAAAAGCTCATGCCCTTCTTTATCTCTAAAGATGGGGTGTCCTAACCATCCAACAGCTATTCCATCCCCGTTATCCATTGAGCCTGCTCTGAATAATCCCCCTTTCGCCGGATTATTACCGATGTAATCATAAAAAGCTAATTTTTCGGGAATTTTAGACCAAGCTTCCGACAAACTCAGATTTTCGGCTAGCCCGGCACCAACCCTTCGATATATTTCTTGCTGGAAGTATCCCTGATCCCACTGATAACGAGTGGGACCAAATAATTCGATCGGGGTAGTTGCTGAACCATACCACATAGTTCCAGCAACAACGAAAGCTGCAAAAAAGACAGCAGCGATACTACTGGAAAGGACCGTTTCAATATTGCCCATACGTAATCCTTTGTATAGACGTTGGGGCGGGCGGACACTAAGATGGAATAGACCCGCTAATATGCCCAATGTCCCCGCTGCAATATGATGAGAGGCTATTCCCCCCGGAACAAAAGGATCAAAACCTTCCGCGCCCCACGCTGGATTTACAGATTGTACTTTTCCGGTTAGGCCATAAGGATCGGACACCCATATTCCAGGACCATACAAGCCTGTTACATGAAATGCGCCAAACCCAAAGCAAGCCACCCCTGAGAGAAATAAATGAATTCCAAAGATCTTGGGCAAATCCAAAGAGGGTTTTCCCGTACGTTCATCACAGAATATTTCTAGGTCCCAATACACCCAATGCCAGATAGCTGCTAAGAAGCACAAGCCAGAAAATACAATATGTGCCCCGGCCACACCTTCGTAACTCCAAATACCCGGATTCGTTATAGTTCCTCCTGTGATACTCCAACCACCCCATGAATTGTTTATTCCTAAACGAGTCATGAAAGGGATAACGAACATACCTTGTCTCCACATTGGATCAAGAACGGGGTCAGAGGGATCAAAAACTGCTAATTCGTATAAAGCCATCGAACCGGCCCAACCAGAAACTAGAGCTGTATGCATTATATGGACAGAAAGCAACCGACCGGGATCATTCAATACGACGGTATGAACACGATACCAAGGTAAACCCATGGAAATACCCCTTTATCAAAGAAAAAATAGACACTATGTAACTTTATCGCATTGGAAAAGACTATGCTATGGACCTCACCTTTTCAGTGGATTATCCCGAAGCAAGGGTTAATATTTATTCCGTTCCGTTGGTAATAATTGAACAATTCTGTTCGTAGGAACAAAGAGAAGCAGATCTATTCTATACCCAATAAGTACCAATACGCAATGGGGGCTGGTCCCATTTTTTGTAAGCGAATGCATAGATACTTGTTCATCATTCAAACGATCCATTCGTAAGAATTTTTCTTTATTCATTCTGTCTTCCTCCATGAACCTTCGAATCTATTGATAAAATACGATAAACGGCAATATTATGAAGACAATAAACCCGTTGTTACGTTTCCACATCAAAGTGAAGTATAGTACTTAACCTCTTTTTCTTTAATTTAATGCCCATTGGTGTTCCAAAAGTACCTTTTCGGAGTCCTGGAGAGGAAGATGCAGTTTGGGTTGACGTATAGTGCGACTTGTCAGACATATTGGGTCATATGGGATTTCCCCGTTCTCTCCCCCGATGGAGATATCCTCTCTTTCGCCCAAGAAAGATTGATTGAACCATCAATAATTCGGAGCGTGAAGTGCAATTAGATCAATTTATTGGGGGATCCATATTATCAATTAGAAGAATTTATGGTTGGCTTGGACCAATAAAATGAAGTATACAGGCTCCGTTCAGAAAATACCAAATTGGTAATCTATGTATGATTACCACTCGTATCATAAATGATTCCTTTATACCATATGAGTGATCTCATACTGCCAATCAATGGAGTAATATGATGAATACATCATATATTGGGCGGAAGACATGAAACGAATTGAAAAAAAAAAAAAGAAGTCGTAGCAAAAAGAAGTGGTACTGAGATTATTTGTCCTATATGTGCAAATAGAATTCGGGCAGATCTTTACCCGGAGTAGAGCATAAACCTAAAAGAATTGAAGAGGCCCATTCAGGAACAAGAAAATTACATCGTGATTTGGATCTCGATGAAACAATACATCAATGAGAGGTTAGTTCGATAAGTTCAGTGAATTCTAGGGAAGCAAGTCAAGTCAAAACTCATGTTTCTTGAAAAATGGAAGAAAAAGCCCCTTCGTTAGGAAAAACCCTGCTACGAAAAGAGAAAAGGGCTGGAATCGACACATTGATTCTTTTTTTGTTTCGCAATTTTTATTTTTTGAACCGTATGCATCCAAAGGTGCGTGTACGGTTCCTAAAGGATACAATTTTGTCCTAATCAACCGACTTTATCGAGAAAGATTACTTTTTTTAGGCCAAGAGGTTGATAGCGAGATCTCGAATCAACTTGTTGGTCTCATGGTATATCTCAGCATAGAGGATGATACCAGGGATCTTTATTTGTTTATAAACTCTCCCGGCGGATGGGTAATACCAGGAATATCTATTTATGATACTATGCAATTTGTGCCACCAGATGTGCATACAATATGCATGGGATTAGCCGCTTCAATGGGATCTTTCATCCTGGTCGGAGGAGAAATTACCAAACGTCTAGCATTCCCTCACGCTTGGCGCCAATGAGTTTTTTATTTGAGAGAAAAAGAAGACTATGCCTTCGCCATATGGAATATAAATAATAAGTAATAATAGCATGGCATTTCGAGTTCGATATGAGCAAACCATTCTCGTTTTTTCATAACATGAGATTATGTATCGAGATAGTAGTATGAAACAAAGGTTATTTCCGATTTGATCTTATGTATCGGGGTTCCATTTCAGCGTCACAAACCTTTTTGCTTCCACACCAGAAGTCTCTTTCCGATATTTATGTTATGAAAGAGTATGAAAAAAAAAAAGATTCTTTTTTCCTTATTTGATCGGATCAAAAAGAAACTTTGGGATTGCTGAATCTCAGACGAGATAAATATATAAAGCAACGGAACCATCATAGTATTTTTTGACTCCTACGAAAGGAAGGATGGTAAATGGATCATTCAACGATCTGGGTCTGATGGATTCTATTTGTCTCTTTCTTTGATGGAAGGGAAAAAGAAATTCCATTGCAGAGCCGTATGCAATGCACAAAAGATGCCTGTACGGTTGTTCAATTCTATCTTTTTCTTCTTGTTTGTTATTCTTTATCCCTTCCTTTCGCCCGATCATGCGAGATAGAGGAATCGTTTATTATGTTATATCATCAGGGTTATGATCCACCAACCTGCTAGTTCTTTTTATGAGGCACCCACAGGAGAATTTATCCTGGAAGCGGAAGAACTACTGAAACTCCGCGAAATCCTCACAAGGGTTTATGTACAAAGAACGGGCAATCCTTTATGGGTTGTATCCGAAGACATGGAAAGAGATGTTTTTATGTCAGCAGCAGAAGCCCAAGCTCATGGCATTGTTGATCTTGTAGCGGTCGAAAATACCGGGGATTTCGCATAAATCCGTGATTCCATTTCGAATCATAATTCGAATGAACCGTGATTTGATCTTTTATCTTCTTACCCGGGTAAAATAAAATAGTAAATGGAAGTAATTCATAATCATCCGGTTAGGATCGATCTAAACCAGCCCATTCTGTATACGATTCAGCATGCCAACCATTAAACAACTTATTAGAAACACAAGACAGCCAATCAGAAATGTCACGAAATCCCCAGCTCTTCGAGGATGTCCTCAGCGTCGAGGAACATGTACTAGGGTGTATGTGCGACTCGTTCAGATCATGAGCTAGAACAAATGAGACGATTTTTCCAGTCTCAATGACCAGTACCAATGAATGGGATAGAATGGAAGAACTCCATTCACTATCTAAAAATAAAGATCTATCATATACCTCTATTGTGTATGGAATTTATGGTTTCCATTGGTGCAAATCCAATCACCTCGATTTGAGATGAAAAGCAATTCTCCATTGGTAGCAAATGGTTATCCATTAAGCGGGGGAAATGGTATTTAAGAAGCAGAAAGATTATGCTCCTACTCTTGCAAGAACGGACTAACAGGGTCAGCTACCTAGCCAACCTTCATACTTAAATGCCGTCACTGTATGAATAGATCTCATTGTGAAAAGACCTATTACTGGACAATTCATGGGTAGAGCCAAAGAGTGTGAACTGTACAAGTTACCAATAACATTGATTAAATGAGGGAAGGGGCTCCGGTGTATAGAGAGGGCCTCACCGTTTAAGAAGTAACCATAGAAACGATGGAAGCCACTATTTATTTATTTATCCATTTACATTTACTACCTATTTATTTTATACCTATTTTATACCAAATATCGGTAAAATTTCTTATTTTGAGGTGAAATAAATGCCTGGAAGAAATAAAAAATCGTGGTTGGGAAGGTCATAGTAGCAAAAGCCATTGGAATTTTTATTTTATACATCGGAAGAATCCGTTTTGTTATTAATAAACCAGGAGAGGGGAAAAGAATGACTGAAAGAAAAGAAATCGATTAGTTATTCATCAAAGTTTAATTTGATTCAATGACCAGAGTTAGACGAGGATATATAGCTCGGAGACGTCGAACAAAAATTCGTTTATTTGCATCAACCTTTCGAGGGGCCCATTCAAGACTTACTCGAACTACTACTCAACAGAAAATGAGAGCTTTGGTGTCCTCTCATCGGGATAGAGGCAGGCGAAAGAGAGATTTTCGTCGTTTGTGGATCACTCGGATAAATGCAGTAACTCGTGAGAATAGGGTATCCTATAGTTATAGTCGATTAATACATGATCTGTACAAGAGGCAGTTGCTTCTTAATCGTAAAATACCTGCACAAATAGCTATATCAAATAGGAATTGTCTTTACATGATTTCCAATGAGATCATCAAATAAGGAGATTGGAAGGAATTCACCGGAATGATTTAAACGGAGTTCCCCGGAGAATGACCTCCGGGAAGGTAGAGTAGAAATTAATATGATAAGATAAGTAGTAGGAATGAACGAACACGTTTCAAAAAAAAACAGATTTCTTCTTCTCCCATTCTTTTTTTTATTCTATTACGACGCAACAATAAAATCTCTCGGCTTTTTCGAACAAAAGATCAATCAATCTGATTTTTAATTCCAATTAGAGTTGTTTTGATTCAATTGAGGAGTAGGCCTATTTATTTCTGGTTCTAGGACCAGTAGTTCTAGGGATCGACTCGGTTTTCTCAAATTGTTTCTCATTATTAAGAAAAGGTAACGAAGATAAAATACGAGCTTGTTTTATAGCAATAGTAATTAATCGTTGTTGTTTCAAGGTCAATCTATTCACTCGTCTAGATAATATTTTTCCCTGTTCACTAATAAATTGACTAATTAAACTCATGTTTCTATAATCAATTCGATCCCCCGATCCAATTGGGGGCAAACGCCTACGAAAAGATCGCTTGGATTTACGAAAGAGTCGCTTGGATTTATCCATGGTTTATTCCTTATCTCTAAAATCCCATTTCTTCATTCATTTCGGATCCGACCGAAATAGGACTTGATTTGTTTATATATATATAATTTCTTCCTGTTCCTTGGAAGGATGGTACACGTGTTCCGTTCGATCTATTTCTTTATCTCCCCATGAATCGTATGCTTGTAACAATAAGGACAGAATTTTCTCAATTCCAATCGACTAGGTGTATTGTGTCGATTCTTTTGAGTAATATATCTGGAAGTGCCTCGCGATTCTTTATTAAAATCATTTCGGACACAACTGGTACATTGCAAAATAACTATTCCTCTGACATCTTTACCCTTGGCCATGAACCTCCTTTGGATTCACTCAATTCTTCTATTTTCGATCCGAACCGAAGAAGAAGAAAGGAACGAAAAATAAATAGAAAATAGGTTGCTAACTCGAAATACAATTATGAAAGATTTCGTTGCAATCATGCAATCAATAAAGTAATAAAATCATAAGTAATACAATTATTTCTAACTATTCATTATTCCTAATCCCAGCATTTCATTTACTATCTTATATGATCTCGAACAGCCTGCCCTAGAGCCCCATTTCTATTTCTGTTCTACCTCTATTAATTCTATCCTGAACCCGAGTTTGACTGAGGTTCAATCCACTTTTATTCTTTCTCTTTCCTTCCTATCCTAAAAGAACTGAAAAAAAAAGGGGGGGGTTGGTCACAGAGAATTTATTGTATCTCTAATCTTCTTCATTCATCCATTCCCATATCAATAACTAGAATGAAAAAAAGGGGAATACCAACGCATCTGGGAATAAACGATTGATCTCTATCAATAGACCTGCTAAAGACCCAAACCATAGAGTAGTTAGCACAGGTGCCACGGAGAGATATGTTTTTATATCTCGCATTGAAAATCCTCCTTCTTTATTGGAATACATATATGATCAGATGCATATGTAGTTAAAGATCACTTGTATTTGTACGCGGAATCTCTAACTAAAATGGATATGTACAATGATCCGGTAGATGAGATCCACTTGTACCTAAAACAGAAAAAGATGACCCCCTCTTCCTGAGCATTACCGATAAATATTAATTCTTTTATACGTTAGGTTTCATATGTATATAATTCTTTTATTATATGAGATATGAGACCAAAAAGAAGAAATGGCAAGAGAAATTGTATATAGATAGAGGAAATAACGATGTGG